TTTTGCATTAATTGCGACTTCCTCAGTGTTAGTAATTAGTGTACCCCTTGTATTTGCTTCTCCTGATGGTTGGTCAAATAATAAAAACGTTGTATTTTCCGGTACATCATTATGGATTGGACTAGTCTTTCTGGTAGCTATTCTGAATTCTCTCATTTCTTAAATTTGTTTAGTATTTAGTAGCCCGATACAAAATAAATAAAAAGGCCATTTCTTCGAAAAAATTGGAATTGTGAGACGCATTAAAATGCAATTTGCGTTCCGAATTGCTACCTCTTCTCTTTCATTATTATGAAATTCCATTGCCATTAGAATATTGATTGACAGACAATTAAAAAAAAGAAAACTCTAATATAATAGAAAATGAAACGGTCGACCCAGACATAGACGGTCGACCCAGGCGGATATACCCTATAAAATATATCCCGTAGCGAGCGTAGTTCAATGGTAAAACATCTCCTTGCCAAGGAGAAGATACGGGTTCGATTCCCGCCGCTCGCCAGCTTAATTTAGTAAGGTACTATGATAAAAAATTTAGTCTAGTTGACTACTTAACTACTTATATTAAATTAAGTAGGTGTTAGTCTAGTACCGTATCCCTTACTATCTTACCCTTCTTTTGCACCCCACTCAAAAAAGGGGGCTCCGGAGGCGGGAATCGAACTCGCCAACAGGGCTCCCTAAATTGGGGATTCACCGAGACAAACAACTGGCAAACTCCTTTTAAAGGGAAGGGAGGTAGACTGTGCCTTTCTTTCATTTCTTTTTTCTTTTCTGCAGGGTAGGAAGGAGCCTTGAGAGTTCTTCTTGTAGGGGCAAGTGACTTCGCAAACTGCTCCATTTGGCCCTTTAGGGCCGGGAACTAATGAATAAAAAAGGGTTGGATACCGCCCAGCCCTCTACTCTATACAAATAGAATAGTCCTTTTATACAGACTGCTAAGTGCGGAGACGGGAATCGAACCCGTGACCTCAAGGTTATGAGCCTCGTGAGCTACCAAACTGCTCTACTCCGCTCTGGAGGGACGGAAACTGGTGGACGAAAAAGGTTGAATACAGGACTCTACCATGTCTAGACAAATAGAATAGTCCTTTTATACAGAATGGAGCGGGTAGCGGGAATCGAACCCGCATCGTTAGCTTGGAAGGCTAGGGGTTATAGTCGACGTTGGTTGATTAGTTTTAACGTCTCTAATTCAAAACCGAACATGAAATTTTGATTTCATTCGGCTCCTTTATGGATATTCTCACCACTTAACATCTATGTCAGCTTTTCTATCTGAATGGAACCAAAGCTCTCCGCTTTCTAGATGATCCCTATAGAGTAGGAGATAGAAATTCTACTAAATCTATCTAATCTACTTACTTCGTTCCCTAATTTCATTCAAGAGATCCTGAGGAAAAGAATTAGGTTTCCACCGAGCTGAAACAATATGCTGATGGTTCTAGTAAACCAAAACTACCGTTTTTTAGCTATTTGGCTTCCATTTCCTTTTTTAACAAAAGAAGATTTAGTTACGATTGGAAATAAACTTTTTTGTATCTTCATCCATAGATCCTTTACTCATATTTTAAAAATTGGAATACTTAATCCAATGCAAAATTATGCTTCGCGACTCTGTACTCATAATCCAATTTGTATTTTGGATGCAATTTCAATTAGTTTTTGGGTACAAATCGCGAGAATGTATATTCTTCCTCAATATGCTATTGAGAGGAAAAGGATTAAATCCTTTATAAGAACTAAAGTTTTCATCGGAATATAAAAAACTTAAGGACGCCTTAAGTATATCATTTCAAATTCAGTTATTAATAGAACGAATCACACTTTTACCACTAAACTATACCCGCTACATGTAGATTATGATACCAACGCTACCCTTTGTCAAGGGTAGCCATTCGAGAAGGAGGCTAATTCCCCCTTATTGAATCAAATGGAGAAGGTTCATGACAGTGAGCTGTTGGTACTTCGATCGCGGGCCTTTACTTTAGCTTTAGGGTTTAGATAGCCCCTCTGGGATGTAAAATATATCTCTTCTCACCATCCCCATAGTGTATGAGACAAATGTATGCATTTCGATTAGGTTCGTATTCTACGGTTACGACTACAATGATCATTATTTGTTTTGCGAGGACGTAAGTGTGCCAGACTGCTCTAAGGAATAGTTTGATTATTCCTACAATATACACTAGGAGATATAGGGAGCAGCACTGCCCCCATAAATCCCTTTCTTCCTTTTCTTTTTTGTTCAATTCTGAACAAAGAAATTGGGGAAGATGTTTTCTTTCTTCCCCCACTTATCATGAAGTCCGAGCCCTAGAGAAAGAGTGAGATGCATTTTAAAAATTCATCATAGACTTTCCCTATGGCTTGAGAGAAGCAAGAAACAAAGAGTCGTAACTTAAACGGAGAAGCGGACAGGACCCGACGGATTTACCTGATGTAAAGAAGATCCTAAATGTCTCTGGTTAGTCGATCCTCTCCATTTACCAATTTCTTCTCCTCTTTTCCACTCAATTCTAGTTTATTAGATTCTTGTTTAAAAGAATCAAAGAAGATGAATAGAACTAAGAACACATAAAAAAGAGCATAGAGGACCAAGACCATTACCAAATGTTCCTCCCAAGAATCATATTGGGTATCTGTTCCCTTCCTTTTCCCGCTAGGATCGGGAATCTTATATTTTCCATATCCATATACCATCGAACCTTTAGGGTTCCAGAATCCTCCTTTTTTCCTAATCTTCGGAAACAGAAAACCCATAGCCAGGAGGAGTTAGGTATGTAGGGTATGGTTTATTATTTTTTGTTGGGCAGGCAGTAGAATAATTTTTATACTCTGCAGTATAAATTCGACTGCCCACTTTTTACAAGCAAATTGTTGCTAAAACTCCAACATAGTTTGTTCAAAATGCACCAACCAGAATCCCTTGAGAATATTCAAGTACCCCCCTTCCTTGGAAGGGGTACCTGTTAAAAATCGCTTCAACAAATCCGTCCAAAACTTTTTAAGAAAAATTGAAAAGTTTTGAACTCGAAGGTTTTTCTAAGAGATGCCTGTTAAAAATAGTTTCAATTTCTCACCAAAACAGACAAGAAGTATATCACTGAAAATTAATACCCAACCATATGGGTATATGAAGAGCGCGAATTCCTTTATACCCTACCCAATTAGAATTAGAAGAAATAAAACATAAATGGAGAAAGTTCTCATCATAAGATCAGCCAATAGAAGAAAAAAGTCCCTAATTCTGCAGAACGTTCTGAGCACGTGAAAAGTCAATAGCCTAAAGATAAAAAAAAACAAAGTCTACCGTTTTTTTAACAGCAGCTCTTATTGCCCCTTTGGCCTTTTTTTTTTTGCCCATTGTTGTATCCGATTCAACAATTGATACATATTTGTTCTCCTCTTCTAAAAAATAGAACTTCTGGGCTTTGGTTTGGTGAGTCGTCCGAGATCATGTTTACATACCTATGAACTTACCCTCTTCAAGTATATCGGATACTAATAATAATTTTTTATTGTGTCAACTCTCTCTTCACGTATTTTATTATATGTATTTTTTTATATAAAAAAAGAAAAAAACCTCTACTTTGTGCAAGTGATAAGAGAGAATATGAAAGATTTTCTTATTTTTCTTGATTTTCTCAAGATTTTGAACTCTCAAGATTTTGAACCTCGCCATGAATAAACTTCTATATCTCGATATATACATATATAATCTCTACATATATCTCTATATATACATATATTATGTACATTATGCAGTAGACTCATAATGAGAAATCAAAGTGGCTAATTTTTGAATTGAATAAAAAGCCCTTTTAACTCAGTGGTAGAGTAATGCCATGGTAAGGCATAAGTCATCGGTTCAAATCCGATAAAGGGCTTTTTATTTGGTGGTAGAGTAATGCCATGGTAAGACGTAAGTCATCGGTTCGAATCCGATAAAGTACTTTTCTACTAAATTTATTATTTATTCACTTTTTTTTCTTTGTTTTTGAAAATTTCTCTATTTTTTCTTGAATTTTATGGCTTAGTGTGGGATGCATGCATTTTTGGTCTGAACGCTAAACGAAGCACGGGGTGGAAATTACAAAAAAGAAATCAAATTGGACTCTTTTTCCTGTTAGATCAATCAAATCACTACCTGTACTGAACTAATCTAGAATCCCTTTTATTAATCTATTCTTATTCTATACCCTTTAAATGAATTTCCCTAAAAAGTAGGGAATGATCCGTGAATTAACCTAACCATCAACTAAAAAAAATCCTATGAAAGCATAACAGAAAAGTAGGAAAGACTCTTTGCTTTGGATCTAGTTATACTCTTCGAGTATATTGACAATTCCAAAAAACTGCTCATACTATCATTATAGTATAATGACGAGCGGTTGTATATGGCCCTATCGTCTAGTGAAGTGATGCCCCTATCGTCTAGTGGTTCAGGACATCTCTCTTTCAAGGAGGCAGCGGGGATTCGACTTCCCCTGGGGGTAGGGAGTATTATGAAAGGAGGTTAATCATAGATTCTAAAAAACCCTAGAATAAATTCTTCCTGGGTCGATGCCCGAGCGGTTAATGGGGACGGACTGTAAATTCGTTGACGATATGTCTACGCTGGTTCAAATCCAGCTCGGCCCAAAAATCTAGGGCTTCGTGAATATGAACTAAATCCATTTGTTTTTCTTCCATAAAATAAAATGTCTGATCCATAGAAATAAAGGATAAAGCGAAAGGGGGAAATTTCTTTCTAATCCATATCTCTCTCATTCCTTTTTTACAAACAAAAGAGTTTTTCTTATTGAAATGAAAGGTGGATTATCATCCATTTTTAGCGATAAAAAATCGCGACATACTAGTTATGTCACTCTCACTATACCCACATATGATATGTGGGTATGTAGTATATGATTCGTCTATTTCTTAGAGTACGACAGGCGAATCGAATCTTCTTATGGTTCTATTTAAGAATAGGTATGCCATACACCCCGCGGGGATTGTAGTTCAATTGGTCAGAGCACCGCCCTGTCAAGGCGGAAGCTGCGGGTTCGAGCCCCGTCAGTCCCGAACTAGGGTTCAATGAATGGAGAAATTCATCTTTCCTTTTTCCATGAAAAAGGGGGGGCAGGAGAGAAGATCAAATACCTATGGGGCACCCTTATTTCACTTTTTTTATTTCGCATTTCTCATTAAAGAGGGAGGGGAGGCCTATAGGAATTTTTTTTTTCACTACTCCCGGTTGATAAGGAAAGACATACATATCATACTTGGATTAGTATAATTTAGGATATTACTCTATCCTTATGATGATACCATCCTCATCTTAACTTCCTATTCGACTCTTATGGAATAGAGTACCGGTATTTTACCGAAATCCATACATAAATCGTATTCGTTTTTTCTTAGACATAGACAGTGAATTTAATTGAATATAATTAGTACTTTACTTTTTGGATTAAACCAGGCCCCCTCCATTTTGTAGTTCCAACTTTGTTTGTGTATGTTCAATGACTAATTGGAAAGAATCTATCTCATTTTCATTCCATTTGCGGACTCCTTATTTTATGGATCTGTTCTCATCTTTAGACCCCAAAAGTGGATATTGATAGTAACTTAATAAAATAAAAGAAAAACCAAGCAAAGCAAACGCCCTTTTTCCTAAATTAATTAAAATATTCGATTTTTTTTTATTTAAGCCCTCTTTTCTCCATCTCACTTCTACTTCTACTGCTTATTTGGATGTCTATGTGACCCATAGAAAGTCGGTCATATAATACATACATACATAATTGTATGTATAACTATAAGAAAAAGGAAGGGAAATTGGATAAGATAAGAAAGATCGTGGGTTATAGATATAGAAAAGAAAAAGTGGATCTTCCTATGTTATACTATTCCACTCTCAACCATGAATTGATTTGATAGATCCGATATTCATAATATTGAATTGATTCAGTATTATCAGAATGCAAGTCCTCCCCTTGAATTTACAGGATACCCCTTTTTCCTCTCCATGGGATTACATCCCGAGTTATTGTGAAAAAAATAAAGAGGTTATGGAAGTCAATATTCTCGCATTTATTGCTACTGCACTGTTTATTCTAGTTCCTACTGCCTTTTTACTTATTATTTATGTAAAAACAGTCAGCCAAAATGATTAATTGGAATTCCAATTAATCATTGAAGAAATGAAAAAGGGATTAAATAAAATAAAAATCCAAGTCTTAAATGAAAGGATCTGGTTGGAATCATAAAGTGTGGTAGAAAGAACTACATATAGTTTTTTCTACGACACTTTAGAGTCTTTCTATTATATTATCTTGAATCTACATAGAATAGATTAGTAGATTGAAATAGTAGTCTAATTCAATTTCTTTTTTCACTGCATCCACTTAATTTCAATCAAGTCAAAATAAAAAAATCGAAGACAATTCTTCACGAAAGAATCCATGGAGGGAGAGAAAAATAATATGAGAATAGACTATAGTAAAAAGTAAAAGAAAAAAGTAAAAGGAAAAAACCAGCGAATCTTTCATGCTTAAACATGCGGCGAGATGCTTCAAAAGAGCATAAAAATTATTCTAAGAATAAGAAAAGAATATAAAACAAATGGAAAGTGTGCGATATGTTGTGAATAGCTCCGTGGAAGAAAGTCTAATTTTCTTATGTATAGAACTTTTTTAACCATTCGTCACTTCTAGTAGAAATTTTGAATTGCTGTAATCGCTCTTTCTATTTCTATATAGTAGAATAGAAATAGTAGAATAGAACGACTCTTTCTTACAAGAGTTTCTTACAGGTACAGGAGTGAAACAAAACTAAAGAAAGAGAGAAAGAATAAAGTTTGGCAAAATGATTAATGCAAAACGATCAATTAAAGAAAAAAGTTGATACAACAATTCGACTACTCAATCAATTAGTAGTATCCCTAGAGTCCACTCCTCCCCCATACTACTAGTGAAAGAGAAAATGTAAAGACTACCATTAAAGCAGCCCAAGCGAGACTTACTATATCCATGTAAATTATGTCTCCTATTTCTATGAAGGAATTATTCTACTATTGATCAATAATCATAGTGGAATCAAGGGTACAGAGTCAAAAAGGGATTCTGCCCTAACGCTATGGATGAATCAGTTCAAGGAATTTACTCCTAACAAATTCTTATAGGATTTCTGGTAGAATTGGAGAGCATTAAGTATAAATACGATACATAGCCCTTTTCCTTAAAAAAGAGTACGGGGATGATGTCCTGAATAGAAGACGCGGGAATAGGAAGATTTTTTCTTCCTTTTGTTACCCTTTTTTTATAAGCAAAGGACGTCAGAATATACCATAAAATTAGGATAGATAAATATTTATTGGATACCTACCTTGCCTATGTTTATTTTTAACCTAAACCCTACAGCCCTTCTATCATTCTATGAAAGAATGAGGAGACTTTATCCACAACTCCGAAATTGATTTTTGATCAGCCTATTCAATCTGATTCTCGACAGAATCAGTAGCCCTTACTTTAGTGTATGTAGGTAGCATAAGATGTATGATAAATAAAATGTATGATAATTAGGAAGTCTTGATATTCCTTCGTGGAGTCCCTTCTTCAATCTTAGATTGAAAAAAAAAGAATGCCCCTTAGGGGCCCTTTGGATATCAAGATTTCTGACATCTTAGCCTTGTAATTTTTAATTCTCGAATCGAATCAATTAAGAATCAATTAAAATTAATAAAAGAATAAGGAAACGCAACCTCATCCTTATTGGTAGCCGTTTGGGCCACTACCGACAAAACAAACCCTAGTTTGAGGATAGAACTATGGATTCTCAAAATCCAGTATCGCCAGGCCTAGTTACTCTCTTGCCCCAACTTATGCAGGGTACGAATTTGTTGAGTTCGATCAGTACTATAAGCCTAAGTATTTTATTGATCAGGCGGCACCCAGATTTGAACTGGGGATAAAGGATTTGCAGTCCCCTGCCTTACCGCTTGGCCATGCCGCCAAAAAATCCGATCTAAAATAGAGAAAAGAGCAAGTATTCATCCAGGTTTTCTTACTAAAACCTCCTTTCTTTTATCTTGAATCTAATTCTACTTACTTTTTTCCAATCTTTTTCAAAAAATCTATTCCTGCTTTTTTTGAATCCAGTTTCGATTATTCTCCTCGATGGATTCTATCTTAAAACAAACATTGCTAACACTAGAAAACTTCCCTTTTCTTTCTATTGAGATGAAAAAAGAGAAAAAGTGGATTTCCAGTCACAGGCTGCAAAATTCAGAACAAATTGGAACCATTAACTAGAATTCTATTTTTTTTTTGAATTGCAGTAGTGAACGACTCTTAAATCGGTATTCTCTCCCCCCTTCCTTTTAATGGCATAATAAAATAGAATGGATTTATGCCTAATCCGTGTATAGGTAAACTACAGGTCCGAACAGCATTATTATCCATAACAGCATTATTATCCATGGATCCCCCTTATGTACATATCTCTATGGGGAATCGTGCTTTAATTTTTCATTGCATTAAATATCTTGAATAAAAAAAAGAAATTTGGTCTGATATAGAGTATGACCTGACCATCTTGGCCCACCCAAGTGAAATTACGATAAAAGCAGGGATATGTGGAGAGGTGGATAACTAGATTGGCATGTACTTAAAAAAAGGACTTACTTTATTTTAGGATTCTACAATGAAATCCTATATTTTCTAGCAATTCTACTACTACGAAACAAAAAAGAACCCTCAAATTCTTATTCTTTTTTGAAATTAAACTAAGCGTGCTATTCTAAATCGAACTAAAGTCAAATTTTCTAGTGCTTATAAATTATTATATTATGGCTTTATCCCATTCATAGAAAGGAGATAAAATGAGAAATCTTTGCCATCCAATCTGATTAGTATCATAAAGTGTAAGTGGCAGAATTTTTTTCTAGGAATGTTTTATCAATTCATTTTCATTCGATTTGTACCCCTGGCAAATTCGAACTTTCGTCGAAATTGTCTCTATTCATATGTATGAAATACATATATGAAATATGTATGTGGAGTTCCCTAGAATTTCATGTGATTCAGTAAACAGAATATGGATTCCATAATTGCTAGATCGATCCATAGGGATTGATGAAGAGTGAGCTGATAATGGAATTTTTCTTCGATAAACAGGAAACTTAAGATTAAGATGCTCCGGAATGGAAATGAGGGAATGTCCACAATACCCGGATTTAGTCAGATCCAATTCGAGGGATTTTGTAGGTTCATTAATCAAGGCTTGGCAGAAGAACTTGAGAAGTTTCCAACAATTAAAGATCCAGATCACGAAATTGCATTTCAATTATTTGCGAAAGGATATCAATTGCTAGAACCCTCGATAAAAGAAAGGGATGCTGTGTATGAATCACTCACCTATTCTTCCGAATTATATGTATCTGCGAGATTAATTTTTGGTTTCGATGTGCAAAAGCAAACCATTTCTATTGGAAACATTCCTATAATGAATTCCTTAGGAACCTTTATAATAAATGGAATATACCGAATTGTGATCAATCAAATATTGCTAAGTCCTGGTATTTACTACCGCTCGGAATTAGACCATAAGGGAATTTCTATCTACACTGGGACTATAATATCAGATTGGGGAGGAAGATCGGAATTAGCAATTGATAAAAAAGAAAGGATATGGGCTCGCGTGAGTAGAAAACAAAAGATATCTATTCTAGTTCTATCATCAGCTATGGGTTCGAATCTAAAAGAAATTCTAGATAATGTTTCCTACCCTGAAATTTTCTTATCTTTCCCGAATGCTAAGGAGAAGAAGAGGATTGAGTCAAAAGAAAAAGCTATTTTGGAGTTTTATCAACAATTTGCTTGTGTAGGTGGGGACCTGGTATTTTCGGAGTCCTTATGTGAGGAATTACAAAAGAAATTTTTTCAACAAAAATGTGAATTAGGAAGGATTGGTCGACGAAATATGAATCGGAGACTGAATCTTGATATACCTCAGAACAATACATTCTTGTTACCACGAGATGTATTGGCCGCTACGGATCATTTGATTGGAATGAAATTTGGAACGGGTATACTTGACGATGACGATATGAATCACTTGAAAAATAAACGTATTCGTTCGGTTGCGGATCTGTTACAAGATCAATTCGGACTGGCTCTTGGTCGTTTACAACATGCGGTTCAAAAAACTATCCGTAGAGTATTCATACGTCAATCGAAACCGACTCCACAAACTTTGGTAACTCCAACTTCAACTTCGATTTTATTAATAACTACTTATGAGACCTTTTTTGGCACATACCCCTTATCTCAAGTTTTTGATCAAACCAATCCATTGACACAAACTGTTCATGGGCGAAAAGTGAGTTGTTTGGGTCCTGGAGGATTGACGGGGAGAACTGCAAGTTTTCGGAGCCGAGATATTCATCCGAGTCACTATGGGCGTATTTGTCCAATTGACACGTCCGAAGGAATCAATGTTGGACTTACTGGATCCTTAGCTATTCATGCGAGAATTGACCACTGGTGGGGGTCCATAGAGAGTCCCTTTTATGAAATATCTGAGAAAGCAAAAGAAAAAAAAGAGAGACAGGTGGTTTATTTATCACCAAATAGAGATGAATATTATATGATAGCAGCAGGAAATTCTTTGTCCTTGAATCAGGGTATTCAGGAAGAACAGGTTGTTCCAGCTAGATACCGTCAAGAATTCCTGACTATTGCATGGGAACAGATTCATGTTAGAAGTATTTTTCCTTTCCAATATTTTTCTATTGGAGGTTCTCTCATTCCTTTTATTGAGCATAATGATGCGAATCGGGCTTTAATGAGTTCTAATATGCAGCGCCAAGCAGTTCCGCTTTCTCGGTCCGAGAAGTGCATTGTTGGAACTGGATTGGAACGCCAAACAGCTCTAGATTCGAGGGTTTCCGTTATAGCCGAACGCGAGGGAAAGATCATTTCTACTGATAGTCACAAGATCCTTTTATCAAGTAGTGGGAAGACTATAAGTATTCCTTTAGTTACCCATCGGCGCTCTAACAAAAATACTTGTATGCACCAAAAACCTCGGGTTCTGCGGGGTAAATCCATTAAAAAAGGACAAATTTTAGCGGAGGGAGCTGCTACAGTTGGTGGGGAACTTGCTTTAGGAAAAAACGTATTAGTAGCTTATATGCCATGGGAAGGTTACAATTTTGAAGACGCAGTACTAATTAGCGAACGTTTGGTATATGAGGATATTTATACTTCTTTTCACATCCGAAAATATGAAATTCAGACGGATACGACAAGCCAAGGCTCCGCTGAAAAAATTACTAAAGAAATACCACATCTAGAAGAACATTTACTCCGCAATTTGGACAGAAATGGAGTTGTTAGGTTGGGATCCTGGGTAGAAACTGGCGATATTTTAGTAGGTAAATTAACGCCTCAGATAGCGAGCGAATCGTCGTATATCGCGGAAGCTGGGTTATTACGGGCCATATTTGGCCTTGAGGTATCCACTTCAAAAGAAACTTCTCTCAAACTACCTATAGGTGGAAGAGGGCGCGTTATCGATGTGAAATGGATCCAGAGGGACCCCCTAGACATAATGGTTCGTGTATATATTTTACAGAAACGCGAAATCAAAGTTGGGGATAAAGTAGCCGGAAGACACGGGAATAAGGGGATCATTTCCAAAATTTTGCCCAGGCAAGATATGCCCTATTTGCAAGATGGAACACCTGTTGATATGGTCTTCAATCCCTTAGGAGTACCCTCACGAATGAATGTGGGACAAATATTTGAAAGCTCGCTCGGATTAGCCGGGGATCTGCTAAAGAAACATTATAGAATAGCACCCTTTGATGAGAGATATGAGCAAGAGGCTTCAAGAAAACTTGTGTTTTCAGAATTATATGAAGCCAGTAAACAAACAAAAAATCCATGGGTATTTGAACCCGAGTACCCGGGAAAAAGCAGAATATTTGATGGAAGAACAGGAGACCCCTTCGAACAACCTGTTCTAATAGGGAAGTCCTATATCTTAAAATTAATTCATCAAGTTGATGAGAAAATCCATGGACGTTCTACTGGGCCCTACTCACTTGTTACACAACAACCCGTTAGAGGAAGAGCCAAGCAAGGGGGACAACGAGTAGGAGAAATGGAAGTTTGGGCTTTAGAAGGATTTGGTGTTGCTCATATTTTACAAGAGATACTTACTTATAAATCTGATCATCTTATAGCTCGCCAAGAAATACTTAATGCTACGATCTGGGGAAAAAGAGTACCTAATCACGAGTATCCTCCAGAATCTTTTCGAGTGCTCGTTCGAGAACTACGATCTTTGGCTCTAGAACTGAATCATTTCCTTGTATCTGAGAAGAACTTCCAGGTTAATAGGGAGGAAGTTTGATCGGAATAAATAGAAATTCTTTTCTTATTTATGATTGACCAATATAAACATCAACAACTTCAAATTGGACTCGTTTCCCCTCAACAAATAAAGGCTTGGGCTAACAAAAACCTACCTAATGGGGAAGTCGTTGGCGAAGTCACAAGGCCCTCTACTTTTCATTATAAAACCGATAAACCAGAAAAAGGTGGATTGTTTTGCGAAAGAATCTTTGGACCCATAAAAAGCGGAATTTGTGCTTGTGGAAATTCTCGAGCGAGCGGAGCTGAAAACGAAGAGGAAAGATTTTGCCAAAAATGCGGGGTAGAATTTGTTGATTCTCGGATACGAAGATATCAAATGGGATACATCAAACTCGCATGTCCCGCGACTCATGTGTGGTATTTGAAAGGTCTTCCTAGTTATATCGCGAACCTTTTAGATAAACCCCTTAAGAAATTGGAGGGCCTAGTATACGGCGATTTCTCTTTTGCTAGGCCCAGCGCTAAAAAACCTACTTTCTTACGATTACGAGGTTTATTCGAAGATGAAATTGCATCCTGTAACCACAGCATTTCTCCCTTTTTTTCTACCCCAGGCTTTGCAACATTTCGAAATCGGGAAATTGCGACAGGAGCAGGTGCTATTAGAGAACAATTAGCAGATTTGGATTTGCGAATTATTATAGAGAATTCCTTGGTCGAATGGAAGGAATTAGAAGACGAGGGGTATAGTGGAGATGAATGGGAAGATAGAAAAAGACGAATAAGAAAAGTTTTTTTGATTAGACGCATGCAATTGGCGAAACATTTTATTCAAACAAATGTAGAACCAGAATGGATGGTTTTGTGCTTATTACCAGTTCTTCCTCCCGAATTGAGACCCATTGTTTATAGGTCTGGGGATAAAGTAGTGACTTCGGATATTAATGAACTTTATAAGAGAGTTATTCGTCGGAACAACAACCTTGCCTATCTATTAAAAAGAAGTGAATTAGCGCCAGCAGATTTAGTAATGTGCCAGGAAAAATTGGTACAAGAAGCCGTGGATACACTTCTTGATAGTGGGTCCCGCGGGCAACCAACGAGGGATGGTCACAATAAAGTATACAAATCACTTTCAGATGTAATTGAAGGTAAAGAGGGAAGGTTTCGCGAGACTCTGCTTGGAAAACGGGTCGATTACTCGGGGCGTTCTGTCATTGTTGTGGGTCCTTCGCTTTCATTACATCAATGTGGATTACCTCTAGAGATAGCAATAAAGCTTTTTCAGCTATTTGTAATTCGCGATTTAATCACGAAACGCGCTACTTCTAATGTCAGGATTGCTAAAAGGAAAATTTGGGAAAAGGAACCCATTGTATGGGAAATACTTCAAGAAGTTATGCGGGGACATCCTGTACTGTTGAATAGAGCACCTACCCTGCATAGATTAGGCATACAGGCCTTCCAACCTACTTTAGTGGAGGGGCGTACTATTTGTTTACACCCATTAGTGTGTAAGGGTTTCAATGCGGACTTTGATGGGGATCAAATGGCTGTTCATCTACCTTTATCCTTGGAAGCTCAGGCGGAAGCCCGTTTACTTATGTTTTCTCATATGAATCTCCTATCTCCCGCTATTGGGGATCCTATTTGCGTACCGACCCAAGACATGCTTATCGGACTTTATGTATTAACGATTGGAAACCGTCGGGGTATTTGTGCAAATAGATATAATAGTTGGGCAAACTATCCAAATCAAAAAGTAAATTACAATAATAATAATTATAAGTATACAAAAGATAAAGAACCCCATTTTTCTAATTCCTATGATGCACTGGGAGCTTATAGACAGAAACGAATCAGTTTAGACAGTCCCTTGTGGCTCCGATGGAAACTAGATCAACGCGTCATTGGGTCAAGAGAAGTTCCGATTGAAGTTCAATATGAATCTTTGGGGACTTATCATGAGATTTATGCCCACTATCTAATAGTGGGAAATAGAAAAAAAGAAATCCGTTCTATATACATTCGAAGCACTCTTGGTCATATTTCTTTTTATAGAGAAATAGAGGAAGCCATACAAGGATTTAGTCAGGCCTATTCATACACTATCTAAACAAGGAAGTTAGATTCGGCGATGCCCCTCCCTTTCGGGGGGCATTCCGATTTCGCTAGTATCATCATTTTTGCCGCGCGAATCCAGATTGAGATTAAGGAAAGGAAGTTAATTAAATTTTCGAATCACTGACTCAGGCCCATTGTCGAATCCTACTCAGCAATTGTCGAATCCTACTCAGCCGAAAAAGGGGGTACTTATGTATGGCGGAACGGGCCAATCTGGTCTTTCATAATAAAGAGATAGACGGAACTGCTATGAAACGACTTATTAGCAGATTAATAGATCATTTCGGAATGGGATATACATCCCATATACTGGATCAAATAAAGACTCTGGGCTTTCATCAAGCCACTACTACATCGATTTCATTAGGAATCGAGGATCTTTTAACAATACCATCTAAGGGATGGTTAGTGCAAGACGCGGAACAACAGAGTTTTCTTTTGGAGAAACACTATTATTATGGGGCTGTACACGCGGTAGAAAAATTACGCCAATCCGTTGAGATATGGTATGCTACAAGTGAATATTTGAAACAAGAAATGAATTCGAATTTTCGGATAACGGATCCTTCTAATCCAGTCTATCTAATGTCTTTTTCAGGAGCCAGAGGAAATGCATCTCAGGTACACCAATTAGTAGGTATGAGAGGATTAATGGCGGATCCTCAAGGACAAATGATTGATTTACCTATTCAAAGCAATTTACGCGAGGGACTTTCTTTGACAGAATATATAATTTCCTGCTACGGAGCCCGCAAAGGGGTTGTAGATACTGCTGTACGAACAGCGGATGCTGGATATCTTACACGTAGACTTGTTGAAGTAGTTCAACATATTATTGTGCGTAGAAGAGATTGTGGTACTATCCAAGGTATTTCTTTGAGTCCTCAAAATGGGATGACGGAAAAACTTTTTGTCCAAACACTAATTGGTCGTGTATTAGCAGACGATATATATATTGGTTCACGATGCATTGCCGCTCGAAATCAAGATATTGGAATTGGATTAGTCAATCGATTCATAACTGCCTTTCGAGCACAACCATTTCGAGCACAACCAATATATATTAGAACCCCCTTTACTTGCCGGAGCACATCTTGGATCTGTCAATTATGTTATGGTCGGAGTCCCACTCATGGCGATCTGGTCGAATTGGGGGAAGCCGTAGGTATTATTGCAGGTCAATCAATTGGGGAGCCAGGGACTCAACTAACATTAAGAACTTTTCATACTGGCGGAGTATTCACAGGGGGTACTGCCGACCTTGTACGATCCCCTTCGAATGGAAAAATCCAATTCAATGAAGATTTGGTTCACCCCACACGTACCCGTCATGGGCAGCCTGCTTTTCTATGTTATATAGACTTGCATGTAACTATTCAGAGTCAGGATATTCTATATAGTGTGAATATTCCCTCAAAAAGCTTGATTCTAGTGCAAAATGATCAGTATGTAGAATCCGAACAAGTAATTGCGGAGATTCGTGCCGGAACGTCCACTTTGCATTTTAAAGAAAAAGTACAAAAGCATATTTATTCCGAATCAGACGGGGAAATGCACTGGAGTACTGATGTTTACCATGCGCCCGAATATCAATATGGTAATCTTCGTCGATTACCAAAAACAAGCCATTTATGGATATTGTCAGTAAGTATGTGCAGATCCAGTATAGCGTCTTTTTCGCTCCACAAGGATCAAGATCAAATGAATACTTATTCTTTTTCTGTTGACGGAAGATATCTCTTTGACCTCTCAATGGCTAATGATCAAGTAAGACATAGACTGTTGGATACTTTTGGTAAAAAAGATAGGGAAATTCTTGATTATTCAACGCCGGATCGAATCATGTCCAATGGCCATTGGAATTTTGTCTATCCTTCTATTCTTCAAGATAATTCGGATTTGTTGGCGAAAAAGCGAAGAAATGGGTTCGTCATTCCATTACAATATCATCAAGAACAAGAGAAAGAACTAATATCCTGTTTGGGGATTTCGATTGAAATACCCTTTATGGGTGTTTTACGTAGAAATACTATTTTTGCTTATTTTGACGATCCACGATACAGAAAAGATAAAAAGGGTTCAGGAATTGTTAAATTTAGATATAGGACCCTAGAGGACGAATATAGGACTCGAGAGGAAGACTCAGAGGACGAATATGGGAGCCCAGAGAACGAATATAGGACCCGAGAGGAAGAATATGAAACCCTAGAAGACGAATATAGGACTCGAGAGGACGAATATGAAACCCTAGAAGATGAATATGGGATCCTAGAGGACGAATATGAAGCCCTAGAAGACGAATATGGGATCCTAGAGGATGAATATAGGACTGGAGAGAAAGACTCAGAAGACGAATATGGGAGCCCAGAGAACGAATATAGAACCCGAGAGGACGAATATGGAACTCTAGAGGAAGACTCAGAGGACGAATATGGGAGCCCGGAGGAAGGCTCAGAGGACGAATATGGGACTTTAGAGGAAGACTCAGAAGAAGACTCAGAGGACGAATACGGGAGCCCAGAGGAAGATTCCATCTTAAAAAAAGAGGGTTTGATTGAGCATCGAGGAACAAAAGAATTTAGTCTAAAATACCAAAAAGAACTAGATCGGTTTTTTTTCATTCTTCAAGAACTGCATATCTTGCCGAGATCCTCATCCCTAAAGGTACTTGATAATAGTATCATTGGAGTGGATACACAACTCACAAAAAATACAAGAAGTCGACTAGGTGGATTGGTCCGAGTGAAGAGAAAAAAAAGCCATACGGAACTCAAAATCTTTTCCGGAGATATGCATTTTCCTGAAGAGGCGGATAAGATATTAGGTGGTAGTTTGATACCACCAGAAAGAGAAAAGAAAGATTCTAAGGAATCAAAAAAAAGGAAAAATTGGGTCTATGTTCAACGGAAAAAAATTCTCAAGAGCAAGGAAAAGTATTTTGTTTCGGTTCGACCTGCAGTCGCATATGAAATGGACGAAGGGAGAAATTTAGCAACACTTTTCCCGCAAGATCTCTTGCAAGAAGAGGATAATTTCCAACTTCGACTTGTCAATTTTATTTCTCATGAAAATAGCAAGTTAACTCAAAGAATTTATCATACGAATAGTCAATTTGTTCGAACTTGCTTAGTAGTGAATTGGGAACAAGAAGAAAAAGAGGAGGCTCGTGCTTCCCTTGTTGAGGTAAGAGCAAATGATCTGATTCGCGATTTCCTAAGAATTGAGTTAGTCAAGTCCACTATTTCGTATACACGAAGAAGGTATGATAGGACAAGTGCAGGACCGATTCCCAATAATAGGTTAGATCGCACCAATTCCTTTTATTCCAAGGCGAAGATTCAATCACTTAGCCAACATCAAGAAGCTATTGGCACCTTGTTGAATCGAAATAAAGAATACCAATCTTTGATGATTTTGTCGGCATCCAACTGTTCTCGAATTGGTTTATTCAAGAATTCGAAATATCCCAATGCGGTAAAAGAATCGAATCCTAGAATTCCTATTCGAGATATTTTTGGGCCCTTAGCCGCTATTGTACCTAGTATATCGAATTTTTCTTCATCTTACTATTTACTAACGCATAATCAGATCCTGTTAAAAAAATATTTGTTCCTTGACAATTTGAAACAAACCCTCCAAGTACTTCAAGGGCTTAAATACTCTTTAATAGATGAAAATCAAAGGATTTCGAATTTCGATAGTAACATCATGTTGGATCCATTCCATTTGAATTGGCACTTTCTCCATCATGATTCTTGGGAGGAGACATCGGCAATAATTCACCTTGGACAATTTATTTGCGAAAATGTATGTCTATTTAAATCGCACATAAAAAAATCTGGTCAAATTTTCATTGTTAATATTGATTCCTTTGTTATAAGAGCAGCTAAGCCTTATTTGGCCACTACAGGAGCAACTGTTCATGGTCATTATGGAGAAATCCTTTACAAAGGAGATAGGTTAGTTACGTTTATATATGAAAAATCGAGATCTAGTGACATAACGCAAGGTCTTCCAAAAGTAGAACAAATCTTTGAAGCGCGTTCAATTGATTCACTATCGCCGAATCTCGAAAGGAGAATTGAGGATTGGAATGAGCGTATACCAAGAATTCTTGGGGTCCCCTGGGGATTCTTGATTGGAGCTGAGCTAACCATAGCCCAAAGTCGTATCTCTTTGGTTAATAAGATCCAAAAGGTTTATCGATCCCAAGGGGTACAGATCCATAATAGACATATAGAGATTATTATACGCCAAGTAACATCAAAAGTGCGGGTTTCCGAAGATGGAATGTCTAATGTTTTTTCACCTGGGGAATTAATCGGACTATTACGAGCAGAACGAGCAGGACGAGCTTTGGATGAATCGGTCTATTATCGGGCAATCTTATTGGGAATAACAAGGGCTTCCCTGAATACCCAAAGTTTCATATCTGAAGCAAGTTTTCAAGAAACTGCTCGAGTTTTAGCAAAAGCTGCCCTACGAGGTCGTATTGATTGGTTGAAAGGCCTGAAAGAAAACGTAGTTCTGGGGGGGATTATACCTGTTGGTACCGGATTCCAAAAATTTGTGCATCATTCCCCACAAGACAAGAACCTTTATTTCGAAATTCAAAAAAAAAATCTATTCGCGTCGGAAATGAGAGATATTTTGTTTCTCCATACAGAATTAGTTTCTTCTGATTCTGATGTAACAAACAATTTCTATGAGACATCAGAACCCCCATTTATACGATTTAAGGATACATAAAGCAGATTTTTTTATTTAAACTAGACTTTTGACCTTAGAACACTAACAGGTCAGATTTTAGATTTTTATTTTATTTTAATAAGTAAAAGAAGTCAGTTAATTCATTAAGGTTACGTTTATACCATGTATCAATAGCCAATTCTCAGTGGAAGGTTACATCGGAACAATTATTATTTATTTCAAGCTATTTCGGCTCTTTCTTAATTTTCAAAAAAAAAAGAAATAAATTCCGTAATGGAATGGTAGGATGAAAAAAAAAAGAAAAAATCAAAAGGAAGTGTGGAAAAAATGACAAGAAGATATTGGAACATCAATTTGAAAGAGATGATAGAAGCGGGAGTTCATTTTGGTCATGGTATTAAGAAATGGAATCCTAAAATGGCCCCTTACATCTCGGCAAAGCGTAAAGGTACTCATATTACAAATCTCGCTAGAACGGCTCGTTTTTTATCAGAAGCTTGTGATTTAGTTTTTGATGCAGCAAGTCAGGGAAAAAGCTTTTTAATTGTTGGTACCAAAAAAAGAGCAGCGGATTTAGTAGCATCAGCTGCAATAAGGGCTCGTTGTCATTATGTTAATAAAAAGTGGTTCAGTGGTATGTTAACGAATTGGTCGATTACGAAAACTAGACTTTCTCAATTTAGAGACTTAAGAGCAGAAGAAAAGATGGGAAAATTCCACCATCTCCCAAAAAGAGATGTGGCAATCTTGAAGAGAAAATTATCTACCTTGCAAAGATATCTCGGCGGGATCAAATATATGACGAGGTTGCCGGACATTGTGATCGTCCTTGATCAGCAAAAAGAGTATATAGCTCTTCAGGAATGTGCCATTTTGGGGATTCCTACTATTTCTTTAGTCGATACAAATTGTGACCCAGATCTCGCAAATATATCGATTCCAGCCAACGATGACACTATGACTTCAATTCGATTGATTCTTAACAAATTAGTATTTGCAATTTGTGAGGGCCGTTCTCTCTATATAAGAAATCGTTGATTAAGAAGAATAGTTCATTCTTGGGTAACTGCGTAGATTTATGGGATCACTTACTATTCTTTTTTGTTTTGCATAGATAAAAGAAGGGGAATATTGATATATATTAGAGGGTATTGATATATATTATCATCTGATGTGATTTCTTGGTATCCTAAATATAAGATTAATACTTCAAGTTGCTGAGTTGAGAAAGAGATGGTTGAATCAAAAGAATTCCTTTTTTGAAGTTCAATTTTTATCAGAGGACAATATGAATATTATACCATGTTCCGTTAAAACACTCAAGGGGTTTTATGATATATCGGGTGTAGAAGTAGGCCAACACTTCTATTGGCAAATAGGAGGTTTCCAAATTCATGCCCAAGTACTCATCACTTCTTGGGTCGTAATTACTATCTTGCTAGGTTCAGTTATCATAGCTGTTCGGAATCCACAAACCATCCCGACCGACGGTCAGAATTTCTTCGAATATGTGCTTGAGTTTATTCGAGACTTGAGCAAAACTCAGATTGGAGAAGAATATGGTCCCTGGGTTCCCTTTATTGGAACTATGTTCCTTTTTATTTTTGTTTCGAATTGGTCGGGTGCTCTTTTACCTTGGAAAATTATACAGTTACCCCATGGGGAATTAGCAGCACCCACGAATGATATAAATACTACTGTTGCTTTAGCTTTACTCACATCAGCGGCATATTTTTATGCGGGTCTTAGCAAAAAAGGATTGAGTTATTTCGAGAAATATATTAAACCAACTCCAATTCTTTTACCAATTAACATCCTAGAAGATTTCACAAAACCATTATCGCTTAGTTTTCGACTTTTCGGGAATATATTGGCGGATGAATTAGTCGTTGTTGTTCTTGTTTCTTTAGTCCCCTTAGTAGTCCCTATACCGGTCATGTTTCTTGGATTATTTACAAGCGGTATTCAAGCTCTTATTTTTGCAACGTTAGCCGCAGCCTATATAGGTGAATCCATGGAAGGTCATCATTGAATTGACTAGTTTTCAAAATAGTCTTTTTTTTTAGCTTAGCTCAATTCATGCATGGTTCCAGATAATCCGCTTGGTTGGAAAACTAAATAGTTAGAAATGCGTATGAATATACAACCTAGAGTTGTAGGAGAGAGAATAGACTATATTACGGAATTGTCAAAGTATATATGCATTAAGGGGGGCGGAGTCAGGCTAGATCTATATCCTTAATGTCTATAAGTCCAGTCATCTTTTGTGCGGGTTTTTAAGGAATGATTTTAGAATCCGATTCATCAATAGAAAATGAGAAAATACGCAAAATAGAAGAAACAAATGTATATGGGATATTATATATTCCTAAGTTAGATTCATTATCTAATCCGATATATCGAATTCCCTCTATATGGAATTGGATTCCATATCCAGTTCTATGCAGCATATTGTTATCAATTGTATATCTTGATTTAATTCCTATTGGATTTGGATTAGGTCGATTTCAATAGGGGTTCTTCCTCTATTTCGTCTTTTATTATGGATTAGATGATAGGGGAAAAAATAGGAACTCAAGGATATCGAAGAGTAAAGAAAGAAGAATGGAATGAAAGAGTGGTTGGTTGGAAAGAAAGAGAAATAGAATAATGAGAATCATATGGATTTACACAAACCTCTAATGATTAGAAACTAAAAATGAGATCTCGAAGTAGTTCGGACAATTCAGATTATCATTTCAATTTGTACTTTTTAGTTACTTCTCCCCAATAGAGCTTAGAAGTAAGAATTTCTTGGTTGATTGTATCCTTAACCATTTCTTTTTTTTTTGACACGAGGAACTCACCATGAATCCACTAATTGCTGCTGCTTCCGTTATTGCTGCTGGATTGGCCGTAGGGCTTGCTTCTATTGGGCCTGGAGTTGGTCAAGGTACTGCTGCAGGACAAGCTGTCGAAGGTATTGCGAGACAGCCAGAAGCAGAAGGTAAAATACGAGGTACTTTATTGCTTAGTCTAGCTTTTATGGAAGCTTTAACAATTTATGGACTCGTTGTGGCACTAGCGCTTTTATTTGCGAACCCTTTTGTTTAATCCTAAAAAAGAAAATGAGTCCTTTAGATTAGATACTTTTTTCTTTTTTTAGTAAATTGGTATTTGCTTCTGCAATTCCAATTATATCAATACTTTACTCCTATTTATTACTCCTGGAATTACCTATTTATCGGGACAGACAATACCCCACCCCAGGAAGGGCTGATTTGAGGATGATCAATTTAGAGGATATGCTCGCCTTCTTCCTTCCCGTCCTTAGTTTAGGACAGTGGAAAGTCTTTTTCCTTTTATTTTAGGAATTTTTGGAACATTTCAACAAAGGAGTCTTTCACAGGTCAAACGAGACCTAAGACTTAATCTAAAAGAAATTATTAGATTGAATCTATTTGCATTAAAAAAAATTACATTAAAAAAACCGATCAAAAAAGGGCGAGCGAAGTAAGTGATCGAAAAACTTTGCTCTTTGTTCGTCCTATCTATAAGAGGAGAGCATATGAAAAATGTAACCCATTCTTTCGTTTTTTTAGCTCACTGGCCATCCGCTGGGAGTTTCGGGCTTAATACCGATATTTTAGCAACAAATCTAATAAATCTAACTGTAGTGGTTGGTGTATTGATTTTTTTTGGAAAGGGAGTGTGTGCGAGTTGTCTATTTCAAGAATAGATTGGATCTATCCGGCTGCACTTTAAAATATTTTTTAGTATTTTTTGGATAAATAAGAAAAAGGTGCACGATCTCGACGAATTACTTCTGAATAAATTCAGAAATCATATGGAAGAACCATAGCATTTCGCGACTCATTGGTAAATCAACTTTGATTCTCTATAGACCAATAATGTGAGACCATTAACACGGTTAAAGCTAAACTGCTTGAAGTCCAGGCAAAAAGGGGTACTCTTTCTACAACTATATTAGTATTAGTACCGAAATGCTTTAAACGGGAAATAGCTAATGTAGAATTTATCTGATATAAAACACTCATATCGATAAAATGGTTTGAACTATTTACTAGAAGGGCACCCTGCCCTTTTTTATCCAATGCCGAATCGACGACCTATGTATAAAATAAAAAAAAGAGAAATTTTTTGGATTTGAAGAAAAAAAAAAGAATTCTATCAATTTTCATTTTCCATTTATTTAGTTAGTTTTTCTTAATGAAATTGAAATTATTAACTAAAGGGCAAATACAAATAAAGAAACAACTTTGCTGACCATGATAGATTTTTATCTAGGCGGAAGAGTCCTCTTAATATTTATCTAGTCTTATATTCTTAATATGGGTTTCGGTATATTGAAATATAAACAGAAAAGAGAAGATAGAGGATAGGCTCATTACATAAAAAAAAAGATATGGAAATAGCCATAGCAAAAAAAGAAAAAAAAGGAGCGTGAGAGCCAAATGAATCGAAAGATTCATGTTTGGTTCGGGAAGAGATCATAAAAATTGTAAACTTAATAGCAAGATAATCTACTTTCATTAAAAGATTTATTAGATAATCGAAAACAGAGAATCTTGAGTACTATTCGAAATTCGGAAGAATTGCGTAGAGGGACCATTGAGCAGCTCGAAAAAGCTCGGGTTCGATTACAGAAAGTCGAACTAGAAGCGGATGAGTATCGAATGAATGGATACTCTGAGATAGAACGAGAAAAAGCAAATTTGATTAATGCTACTTCTATTAGTTTGGAACAATTAGAAAAGTCTAAAAATGAAATCCTTTATTTTGAAAAACAAAGGGCGATGAATCAGGTCCGACAACGGGTTTTCCAACAGGCCGTACAAGGAGCTCTAGGAACTCTGAATAGTTGTTTGAATACCGAGTTACATTTCCGTACGATTCGTGCTAATATTGGCATTCTAGGGGCCATAGAATCAAAGAAATAATTAAATTAATTAGACCTTGAACTTCTACTTTCGTTTAGAATTTAGGCATTATTTTTCCCCTTGCTTCCGAAAAAAAGAGTCAAGAAACACTAATGGCAACCCTTCGAGTCGACGAAATTCATAAAATTCTCCGCGAACGTATTGAACAATATAATAGGAAAGTAGGGATTGAGAATATCGGTCGCGTAATTCAAGTGGGGGATGGGATTGCTCGTATTATAGGTCTTGGTGGAATAATGTCAGGTGAATTAGTCGAATTTGCAGAAGGGACTAGGGGTATTGCTCTGAATTTGGAATCCAAAAATGTTGGGATTGTATTAATGGGCGATGGGTTGATGATACAAGAGGGAAGTTTTGTAAAAGCAACAGGAAGAATTGCTCAGATACCCGTGAGCGAGGCTTACTTGGGTCGTGTTATAAATGCTCTGGCTAAACCTATTGATGGGAGAGGCGAAATTGTAGCTTCGGAATCTCGCTTAATTGAATCTCCTGCTCCGGGTATAATTTCCAGGCGTTCCGTATATGAACCCCTTCAAACAGGGCTTATTGCTATCGATTCGATGATCCCCATAGGGCGCGGTCAGCGAGAGTTAATTATTGGGGACAGACAGACTGGCAAAACAGCAGTAGCCACAGATACAATTCTCAATCAAAAAGGGCAAGATGTAATATGTGTTTATGTAGCTATCGGTCAAAGAGCATCCTCCGTGGCTCAAGTAGTAACTACTTTCCATGAAGAGGGGGCCATGGAATACACTATTGTAGTAGCTGAAATGGCGGATTCACCTGCTACATTACAATACCTCGCCCCTTATACGGGAGCAGCCCTGGCTGAGTATTTTATGTATCGCGAAC